GTCTTTTCCAAATGTAATGACTAGAAGGGCTACGGATACTAATGATCCGCATAAGAGAGCTCCATAAGCCAATACCATCATACTTACGTGCATTATTAACCACTCGGATTGGAGAGCAGGTACTAATATTCCGGATTGATGTATTTCAGTTAAAAGACCCGAAGTAGTAAAGCCTTGTGTAAAAATAACACTTGGCGCGGTTATTGCACTGAAATCATTTTTTTTTTTGAAATACGGAACGATATGAATAATGGAGAAAGTCCATGAAAGGAAGATTAGTGATTCATATAAATTACTTAATGGGAAATGCCCCGAATAAATCCAACGAGTGACTAATAATCCTGTTATACAGAAAAAAGTAGCTATCAGGCCCTTCTCTGACGAATCATATAGTTTTACGATTTCATCGACTAATAAGGTTATTAAATGAATTGTAATTACAATTGAAACGATTGAAAAAGAAATATGAGTTAATATATGTTCGAAAGTTAAAAATATCATAAAAAAAAATAAAGGAATCCCTTAATTACGGGATACAGGGATACAAATCATAAATTGAATTCATTATAGGATCTATTCTATCTTTTTTAGAAGATGGCATGCCGCCACTCGGACTCGAACCGAGATGCTCTAGCACTGCTTCCTAAGAGCAGCGTGTCTACCGATTTCACCATGGCGGCTTGCTAAAACAGATAATATCCTATTCATATTCAATCGTCGAAATTGAAGAAGTAAACTCAATCTAGTATTTTTAAGGAAAGATTCAAATTGATGAATAAGAATTCATAGGGATTTGAAGGTTCATTATTTTCGTTTATACGGGATCCGTTTTACTTAATTTCAACCTTTTGTCTAGTTTATGATCTTCTGGGATTGAATTGTTGTAACTGGATAGTTCTACCCCCTATCCAGGGATAGAACTAAAAAAATGTCCTTTCTCATTTTCATTTTTTAATGATTCATTTCTTTATTGTTTTTTCGAAGAAAAGTTTTTTTTAGAATTCAGTAAACAGAAGAGTTCTTAATTCTACAAATCATAAGAGCGAGCAGAATTGAATTTCATATTGATTAGTCCAAAACAGTAGGTAATGGAAATTTTGAATTTTCTATTCGAAATGAAATTCCAAAACTTTTAACTTTTTGAGTCAAGTCGATTCAGATTATTACAACTTTTGATTACTTATTTCTTTGTCGCACAAAAAAACCTTTTGCATTTGTGGTCGAATTTTTTTGTCCCACACAAAAACTTTTTGAATTTCCGGTCGAAAGACATTTCCCCAACGAAAAAGCTTTTAAGGCTGCCCAATATCCTTTCCGTTTCCAAATATTTTTACGAATACGCTTTTTTGAGATAGAGGTACGTTTTTTTGGAACTCCCATTTTAAAATACAAAGGTTACTCATTATTCGAGTTGGATGTGAAAGACATCTATTATTCAAAGGGAATTTTTTTTTACTATAAAAAAAAGTTCTAAGTCGAAAACAAATAAAATAAAAAGGTATCGAAGATATTATTTAATTCTGAATCGATCCAGAATCTATGTACTGTGCTAAAGATCTAAAAAACCCATTTTTCTCTTAAAAAAAAAGAATTCACTCTTTTAGAGAGATTTCCTGATTACTAATCAGAAATTTGAGTCAAAACTGAATTATCCCCAATTTTTATTTTTTGTACAATTCGATCTTATGTCACCAAAGAAAACCCTATTCTTCGTATTTTTACGAAGATATTGAAGGCGCCCCTCTCCTATTAATCTATACAAATAGATTCAAACCCATTTATACATAATAGTCAAGGGGCCTTTTAGGATCCGTGATCATAGAAATGAAGGGATATTTTAATCCCTACCAACTTGATCTTGTTCATCATTAAGAAAAGGTACTGAAAAAAAATATGAGCTTGTTGTATATCAATAGTAATCAATATCTTAAAATTAGATGTATATTACAAATAAAACATTCCGCGAAATAGAAAAGAAAATGACTAATTAATTTTCTATAGTCTAGAAAGATTCAGAAACGAAATTTGAGTCATTTCATTAGCAATCAATATCTATTAGCAATCAATACCTTAATCTTAAATTGTCAAATCAACGATCTATTTTTTAATGTATAACTCTATCCCATAGAATAATGAAATAATATAGAAGGGCAATGGCGACAACGGCATACGTTATTCGAGTTTGACCCTTTTTTCTAAAAACTATATAACATACCAGACCAATAATCAGAATTCTATGAGGCACTGTTTCGATCAAAAACTTTGTATTATCCATTTTAGACACCTCTTTATGCATAGTTCTACCCCTATCTAATTCAGAAATAGAACTAGTTGTTTTATTTAATCTATTTATATATATTTATTTGAAATAGAATAGAATTCGAACGGAAAAACATAGGCATTATCAAGTCGACCATATATCTTATTAGAGAATAATATTGCTTCGAATCTAATTGTTATTTTTTTTTTTTATAACTAAGTAATTTTTTTATGACTAACTTAAACTTAATCTATTATTTAATGATCTATTATTTGATGAATTGTAACTTTTTGAATGGTTTGAGTTAAAATATTTGTCAAAGACGTAGGACGTATAGAAAGACGTAGGACTTATAGTAAATAGTAAGTTAGTAAATAGTAAGTAGAAATACAAAATTAGAAAAAAATTTTAGTCGACTTAGTGTACTTGATTTTTCTTATTAACCCCTTCGAAAGAGATAAGATCTGTTGAATCGAAACCAATTGAAAATAAAAGGCTTCTTTTATGGAACATACATATCAATATGCGTGGATCATACCTTTTGTTCCACTTCCCATTCCTCTATTAATAGGAGTTGGCCTTCTACTTTTTCCAAGAGCAACCAAAAATCTTCGGCGTATCTGGGCTTTTCTAAGTGTTTTATTACTAAGTATAGTCATGATTATGTCGATTGATCTGTCTATTCAACAAATAAATAGGAGCTTTATATATCAATATATATGGTCTTGGGTCATTAATAATGATTTTTCTTTCGAACTCGGATGTTTGATCGATCCACTTACTTCTATTATGCTAATATTAATTTCTAGTGTTGGAATTATGGTTCTTATATATAGTGATAATTATTTGTCTCATGACCAAGGATATTTGAGATTTTTTACTTATATGAGTTTTTTTAGTACTTCCATGTTGGGATTAGTTATTAGCTCGAATTTAATACAAATTTATATTTTTTGGGAATTAATTGGAATGTGTTCGTATTTATTAATAGGCTTTTGGTTTACAAGACCTGTTGCAGCAAATGCTTGTCAAAAAGCATTTGTAACTAATCGAGTAGGAGATTTTGGTTTCTTATTAGGAATTTTAAGTTTTTATTGGATAATAGGAAGTTTTGAATTTCAAGATTTATTTGAAATATCTAATAACTTGATCTATAATAATGAAATCAATCTTTTATTCCTTATTTTTTGTGCTCCTTTATTATTTATTGGCGCAGCTGCTAAATCTGCGCAATTCCCTCTTCACGTATGGTTACCTGATGCTATGGAGGGGCCGACTCCTATTTCGGCTCTTATCCACGCTGCCACTATGGTAGCAGCGGGGATTTTTCTTCTAGCTCGACTTCTTCCTATTTTTATAGCCATACCTTATATAAAAAATGGCATTTCTTTCATTGCTATAATAACGTTATTTTTAGGAGCTACTTTAGCACTTGCTCAAAAAGATATTAAGAGAGGTTTAGCCTATTCTACAATGTCTCAATTAGGATATATGATGCTAGCTATTAGTATGGGATCTTATCGAACTGGTTTATTTCATTTAATTACTCATGCGTATTCAAAAGCATTATTGTTCTTAGGGTCTGGATCAGTTATTCATTCAATGGAAACTGTTGTTGGATATTCTCCTGATAAAAGTCAGAATTTAGTTCTTATGGGGGGTTTAAAAAAACACGTACCAATTACAAAATTTGCTTTTTTATTAGGTACACTTTCCCTTTGTGGTATTCCACCCCTTGCCTGTTTTTGGTCTAAGGATGAAATTCTTAACGATAGCTGGTTGTATTCACCCATTTTTGCAATAATAGCTTGGTCGACAGCAGGGTTAACCGCATTTTATATGTTTCGAATCTATTTACTTACTTTTGAGGGCCATTTTAATACTAATTTTCAAAATTATAGTGGTAAGGAAACTAACTCGTTCGCCTCAATTTCTCTATGGGGAAAAGGCCGTTTAAAAACAATTAACAAAAGTGTTTTTTTCGAAACCTTATTAAGAATCACTAGTAATGAAAATCCTTCTTTTTCTTTGAAGAAAAACCAGATATATTACAATGAGAATCTAAGAAAAAATATACAACCCTTTATCAGTATTTTTGCCAATAAGAAGAATTTTTTATATCCTTATGAATCAGATGATGTTATTTTATTTTGTCTACTTCTATTGACTTTATTTGCTTTGTTTGTTGGAGCGATAGGAATTTCTTTCGATCAATCCGTAATGGGTTTGGATATATTGTCTAAATGGTTAACTCCATCGATAAATCTTTTACATCCAAATTTAAAAAATTCTCCAAATTTATCTGAATTTCCACAGGATACAATTTTTTCTGTCAGTATAGTTTATGTTGGAATATCTATCGCACTTTTTTTCTATAAACCTGTTTATTCATGCTTTCACAATTTGGAATTAATTAATTTTTTTGGTAAACTATTCTCGAAGAGACTTTTTGCTGATAAAATTAGAAGTGTCATATATAATTGGTCATATAATTGTGGTTACATAGATGCTTTTTATACAACATTCTTAACAGGAGGAATAAGAGTCTTGGTGAAAATAACTCATTTTTTTGATAGACGATTAATTGATGGAATTACGAATGGAATGGGTGTTATGAGTTTTTTTCTAGGCGAAACTATTAAATACCTGGGGGGGGGTCGTGTCTCTTCTTATCTTTTCTTTTATTCATTTTATCTATCAATCTTTTTATTCATCTTCTACTTATTTTATTTTTATATTC